AATATTGAATACCAGAAAACTATATGAATGTTGTATTTATTAACTTAAACTTAACGCGCGGATATACCTAATCTATATTTCCGTCTTCTCTCTTCTTTTATTGCCCTCCTGTCCTGTCGTCAATTGACAGTATGACTTAGGGCACAATATAATTTAAGTGGTCAAATCATATTTTGGTAAAGCACCTTGAATCCACTGGAGAGTAAAGGATCTTGGATCCAACGCAGAACCCTTTGTGAATGAGAGAGATAAAGACGAGAAAGACCAATGAAATCAAGTTTCAAGGTTGTAATTTAATGGTAACGTTTGATTACCATTAACCTCCAGAATAGTTAACGAGTTTTTCGGTTTGATTCATCTCCTATTCATCTCCTAAAGGCGGCTCTTGGCCTGAGTTATATTAAGTTAAGGGGGCCTTAGGCATTAATTACCTATGGTATTTTTCTTATTACCTATTGTATTTCTAGTGCTTTTTTATTTCCTAAAGGTGGCCGGGACCTATTATTTCTAGTTGATTTATGAATCAAGGTGGCCATAGGCCCCTATGGTCCAGTGGTTACGACCTCTCTCTTTCACGGAGAAAACGAGGGTTCAAGTCCCTCTAGGGGTGTACCAAGACTCAAGACTATAGGAGTGTGATTTTCTAGAAAGTGATCCATATTTGTCAAGTCCTTCTAATAGTCTACTCAGTGGGACTTTGTATTTTAGATCAAGTGATATGTATTTGTCAAATCTGCCTGGGAGACGAAAGGAAGTTGATTATGGAACGTCTAAAATGAATTAGGCGTTGGGTCGATGCCCGAGTGGTTAATGGGGACGGACTGTAAATTCGTTGACAATATGTCTACGCTGGTTCAAATCCAGCTCGGCCCAACAATTTGTCAATCTACTATCAGATGGTAGAACACTCTTGTTCTTAATAAATACCTGATACGAGAGAATCAAAAAGAATCCAAAATTTCTGCTAGATCTCTTCTTATTTCCCTGGGATTGTAGTTCAATAGGCAAGAGCACCGCCCTGTCAAGGCGGACGTTGCGGGTTCGAGCCCCGTCAGTCCCGACGGATCCAATAAGTACATCAACTCGCCTCTCCATTTTCTGTGAAAGAAGGGACAGAGAGCATAATTGAATTCCGAGGGGGTTTCCCTTCTTTTTTTCAGGATTCTGTCGAAGAAAGAACAAACCCTAAACTAAAATGAAAATAACTCAAATAGTTAAGTTGGTAGAATATTCCATCTTTTCTCCCGCGACTCATCTTTCTCATACTTCTTTGTCTTCCAAATAAATTTAGATCATTCAAATTTAGAACCTAATTCCTCTCTTTTTCCACTTCGCTTGTATTGTTTGTTGGGGTTTTTTAGTTCAGACGGGTGGTTAGATTTCGTTTCGTTTGATGGTTCTATAAGGAAGACCTAAGGTAGGTTATAGAAAAGAAAGAACAGAAAAGAAGGATAAATAAAGTAAAGGAATTTTTGATTGGTCCGGGAATCCAATCTTGGATTCGGTATGGATAAAAGATGTTCGTATGTTATACTATTCAATTCTCGACGACGAATTTATTTAATAGCTCAGATATTGTTATTCATGATATTGATCCGATTCAAGATCATCGATAGGTAATGCATTCATTGAATTGACAGGTGAAAGATTTATCATCTCTATGGGATTAAATCCCGAGTTATTGTGAAATAAAAAAAACGATGAGATTATGGAAGTAAATATTCTTGCATTTATTGCTACTGCACTGTTCATTTTAGTTCCTACTGCTTTTCTACTTATAATTTACGTAAAAACAGTCAGTCAAAATGATTAATTACTTTAAATGAAACTTGACTTCTGAATTCTTATCAATAGTTGAAGAAATCAAATGAAAAGTATTCTATTTTTGCGTCTTAAATGAAATCAACGGGCTATAATCGGCGGTATTCTATGAGATCCGAGAGTATGGTAAGTAAGAAATTGATTTCTTACTTACCATACTCTCTATTAGTCTTATAGTAGTGTATAAAATTGTTTCTAATAAAGTTGGTATACTATATTAGCTTCTATCTTCAATATATGTAGTTATTAATCCATATATGGAATTTACGTAGGACCCAATTCTATTTCTTTGATACATCTATTTATATATTCCGATGAATCTGAAATAGTTGTTTTACTGTTATATAATACATTTCTCCAATAGAATCCAATGGAATTTGGAAATGAAGATATTTTTATTTGAAAATTATTTCAATTCAAATAAAAATGCGTTGCAGAACGATCTATAAAACAATTGATACCGTTTCATTCCTCAACTAAATTAGGAGTGCTTCTAAAGTCCACTTCTTCCCCATACTACGAGTGAAAGGGAAAATGTAAAGACTACCATTAAAGCAGCCCAAGCGAGACTTACTATATCCATGTGAATTATGTCCCTTATCTCTATGATAGAATTATTCCATTATTGCTCACTAATAATAGTAGAATGAATGGTCCAGAGTCAAAAAGGGATTCTGGCCGAACACTATTGATGAACCAATCAAATCAATCCATTTCAAAAATTACTATATGATTTCTAATCGGGAAAGACTAAACACAAGTAAAATAAACAATCACACTACAAAGGAATGTTACTAATGGAATATCTAGTAATAAAATAGTAATAAAATAAGAGGGTCCATTCCTTTTTTCTTGCCCTTCAAAGTAAAAATAGATCAATTGCTATCTATTACAAACTTTTTCCTATTTGATCTAATACGTACCCTTTCCCGATTGTCTCTCTGAAGGAGTTGAGAGATAGTATATTATACTCTTGACGAGGGGTTTCAAAAAAAATAGATATATGTATATTTTTACTTTTTCTTTTCTATAAAAAAGTAAATTATCCATCTCAATCTAATAGTGATTGAATGCCTGAACACTCAGAGATTCTCGATCGGGAAGTCTTGCTTCGACCATTATAATCTTTCTTTGAATTTTGGATTCAAAGATTTCTTTACAAAATCCCCAGAACGGATGTTTAGAATCAACCAAGTCTTAACAGTCCCCTTATTCTGTTCTGCGGGGTAAAATTTGGTTGAGTTATATCAGCAGAACAGAATAAGAGATTTCGATTCGTTTGTTGATGAGGCGGCACCCGGATTTGAACTGGGGAAAAAGGATTTGCAGTCCCCCGCCTTACCACTCGGCCATGCCGCCAAAACGATACACAATAGGAGAAAAAATTCCCCTTTTGGATTGGATTACTAAATTTGAGTTTATTGTACTTGCATCCCTTTTTTAATCCTTTTTCTAAATTTAGAAAAATTAGAAAAGAAACCCTTTTTCCCTTTTTGATTGTATTTGATCTACCCCTTCGATTGATTGTATAGTATCTCAAAACACACAATGCCAAAAAGCTTCCCCTCACTTTTCTATTGAAAAAGAAAATTTATATTTTCACTCAAAAAACCAAAATTTATGACAAATGGGAACCATTAACTATTCGTTTACTGAGAATTCGTGAATGATTCTTGGATTTGAATCTAAAATTTGGTTTGCCTAATGACATAATAAAATACAAATTGATACATACTTTTCTTTTGAATCAAAAATCCTTATCAATTTCCATTATAACAAAAATGATAAGTATATGTAAACCCCAGAACGGAAATTGTTACACAGATACCAAATTGGCTATTTAGAGTATGTTGCCTATAAATAAAAAAGAAAGGGAATTTTTTGGAACAAAAAAAGGCCCGGCTGGGTATTGACCGGGCCAGGCCAAAAGGGCACTTCGAACAAAATAAAAGCAAGAAGGTCTTCTTTATTTATCTTTCTATTTGGATCTTTCGAGCATCTAAATGGAATTGCTAATTATATAATAACGATAAAGAATGTGAAAGAAATACTTTCTTTAATCCTTACTTGATGTGTAATGTAACATAGTAATTATCTTTTTAAATTGGGAGAGATGGCTGAGTGGACGAAAGCGGCGGATTGCTAATCCGTTGTACGAGTTATTCGTACCGAGGGTTCGAATCCCTCTCTTTCCGTTTCCGTTGATGACTTTCTATTTTTTTTTTCAAATTTAGCAAACCCCTTTTTCTTTTTTTCCTAGTTAAATGTGTGGAATAGCTAAAATAAAATATTAAAAAAATTTTAAAATCAAGCAAGAAAAACGAAATTTTTATTTTATTCTTCACGTCCAGGATTACGTCCTGGATCATTGGATAGGAATCCAAAGATGAAGAGAGAAACAAAGAAAATTACTACTGTGTAAACGAAAAGTTTGAGAGTAAGCATTACACAACCTCCAAGATCATTTTTTGAAAAATAAAAACGAGAAAAGAAAAGATAATAGATCCTCCATTTTTATATCACATATACTATTTTGACACCAAGAAATGAATTATAGAAATAGAAAAGAATGTTCAGAAATTCAAATGAAGTTGAAATTTTTAATAAGAGTCTTTGATTACTACAATCACTTTCATACCCACAATTATATATTGTAAGCGACCCTAAGCTAATAAGGTATTTCGCCGGAAAAAGGATTAAAATCGGGAAATGGGACGAGCCGTATTTCTCGCGGCTATCCGAGAATTTCAATGTTTGAATTGAAGGTTCATACTGTCAGACTTATTTGATCTTATCAATTGTTATCATTTTTCTCGAATAAATCATGAATTTTCTAGGATACTATTAAAGATCTTATCGAAAACTTACAGCAGCTTGCCAAACAAAGGCTAAAAGAAAAAAGAACAGGGGTATGACTGGCATAACATCTACGATTGGATTCAAAAAAGCATAGGCTTCGGGCAATTTGGCGAAGAAAAGACTACTCGGATAAAGGGCAGAATTAAGACAGATCAAACTAAAGATATTAAGCATAACAGACATTTTTTTTGTCGAGATAATTGCATTTTGATTGAGTTATTGATATAAGGAAAAATGAAGAAAGTAAGGTAGACAAAAAAATCCTTCTTTTTCCACTCAATCAAAAATCCTCCAATTCTCAAAGGAGAATAGAAGAAATCATACTTTCATACAATATCTTAATTGAATTATATGTAATGATCAATAAATTCAGTTGAATTCTAGATATACACATGTCAAAATCCTAGCAACGAATCTATAATAAATTCTATAAAGAAGAAAGATTTTCTATAGATAGTTGGACTGGAATTGACGAACACTTAATACCAATATTATTCTTTATTAGTATTAGTGTCCAATAAAAATAGAAATGGGGCGTAGCCAAGCGGTAAGGCAACGGGTTTTGGTCCCGCTATTCGGAGGTTCGAATCCTTCCGTCCCAGAGCATATCCCTTGTATCCGAATACTTCTTTTTTGTTCAACAAGGTTCTGTTTCTCTGTTTCAAGGTCTAATATTGGATAGAATATGATTCCTCTTTCTTTTTTGATTTTGAATGATTCTTTTCGGAATCATATCTGAATTTTTCACAAACTGAACTAAATCGAGTTCAAATGACATGCAAAAGTAACTAAACCCTTTTGTGATCCAGATAAAGATAAGATGGGACATAGATCTGTAGAAAGATTACTTAACCTCAGGTTAAACAAAATATGAAAATACATATAAAAGAGGAAGTGCTTAGCCTATAGGTATGTATTGTTATCCTATTTCAGTGACAAAAAGTCTTTCTCTTTTTGTGAAAAATCATTTGCATCCCTAAAATATTAAAATTGAAATATTTAACAATGATATTGATTTTTATTGTTCGATCTATTTAGATTATTTGATTTACATCATTGACAATTCCATTCGAAAAGAAACAGAAAATGATCTTTCTTATGATAATCAAATGGAGTCTTTACTGTAAAACTTGACTCAAATAATGATGTAGAAGTAAGAAACTTTTTCAAGTATAAAGATTTGTAATGATTCTTTATGGATTGAATCTTTGGGAAGTTTTGGGAAGTTGGAATGGGTCAGTCTATCTTATTGAGTCACTTGAAGAGGCAGAGTCAAATAGAATTTATTTATTCGTGTGATTTCTGTTAGTTATGTTATTTCTATATTTCAATTTCTGGATATTTCTGTTAGGCATTTTTTTAGATAGAGATTTATAGAAAAAGTTCCATTCATACAAAAAAGCCGGGGTCTTGCTAATATTTCTTCAGATAAATCTTTATTCTCTATGTAGATAAGAAAAAATATAAATGACTATGTCTCTGTACCGACTGAACCAATGACTATTCATGATTCCATAATTGAATCAATTCCATACTGGTTCCAAATTAGAGGAATGTTATGGTAAAACTTCGTTTAAAACGATGTGGTAGAAAGCAACGTGCGACTTGAAGGACACGATCCGGTGTGGATTCTTATTCTTACATCCACCATTTTATATAGGAATGAAGGTGCTCTTGGCTCGACGTCGTTTTTCTATTCTACTAGAACCCTTCTTTTTTTATTGGGTTGTAATGTAAATAGTTCGTGATGGAGCTCGAGTAGAAAGTATTGATTAATTTCTCAGGGGCAACGATCTAGGGTTAATGCCAATCAATAAATTGGAACAACTTCGTAAGTATATCTTCGATATAGAAATCGAAAGGATGCGATTCGAGCAAATTTTCAGCTCAAAAAAATTTGTTGGAACGGCTAAAACTTTTTCGATCCACAGTGTATCGCGCACGAATCAACCATCGGTATGATTCTTTGATAGAAAGAAATCACAAAAGGGGTACGTTGCTACCATTTTGAAAGGATTAAGAAGCACCGAAGTAATGTCTAAACCCAATGATTTAAAACCAAGATAAAGGATCCCAGAACAAGGAAACACCACTTCAATTGTCTCACGGATCCAAATAAAGATAAAGAATCCAAATATATTTTAAACGAGACGAAAAAAAGGGGGGTTAAAGACCACTCAAAAAAAAAATCTTATCTTAATTTATTTAATATATTTGAGAATTATTGAACTTGAGTTATGAGTACAAATGATTTTTTTCAGGAAGGAAGCTAAATAAAAATGACTATGAGTTAAATTATAGACTAATTTATTTTACGGATTCCTTTCCTATTTATTCTAATTTTATCCATAGACAAAACTTCAAATCATTTTTTCTCGAGCCGTACGAGGATAAAACTTCTTATACGGTTCTAGGGGGGGAGTTCTTTTTAATCTACATCTATCCCGATGAGCCGTCTATCGAATCGTTGCAATTGATGTTCGATCTCGACGAGAAGGAAGAGATCTTCGGAAAGTGGGTTTTTATGATCCTATCAAGAATCAAACTTATTTAAACGTTCCCGCTATTCTCTATTTCCTTGAAAAAGGGGCTCAGCCTACAGGAACTGTTCAGGATATTTTAAAAAAGGCAGAGGTTTTTAAGGAACTTTGCCCTAATCAAACGAAATTCAATTAAATTAAGGAAATAAAAACTAAGGATAGGATAGTGATTTCTATATCATTTTGGATATCTTTTCTATACTATGTTTTTTTATTTCCTTCTTTTCTTGCTCTATTCGTATCTATTTATCATTGCTTTTATAGAATCTTTTTCTAAGGA